TTGACTTCGTCCAACCGAAGAGTTGAAGCGTATACTTGCATTTGAAAGATAACCTAGAAAGTCAAAGAAATGCTTGGATAATGTTTTTATATGGATCCTTTCTGGTTGATACCACACAAAAAAACGACATTTCCAAAAGAGGGGAAGGTAATATTTCCATTTATTCAGAATAAGAGACGTCCGTTTTGAAGCCAGAATCGATTTTCCTTGATACCTAACATAATGCATAAAGGAATCTTTGAACAGCCATGAAATAGCTTGAAAATCCTTAGTAAAGACATTTACAAGATACTCTTTTTTTATTTTTCCATAGAAAAAAATTCGCTCAAAAAGGGTTCCAAAAAATGTTGATCGTAAATGATAGGATTGGCTACGTAAAAAAACAAAAATGGATTCGTATTCACAGACATGAGAATTATATAAAAATAAGAATAATCTTTGATTTCTTTTTGAAAGAGTGTAAATATATTTATTTGGGAAAAATAAAAAGTTCCAATTACGATTCTCGTGGAAAACGAATCGTAAAAAATGCAAAGAAGAAACATCTTTCACCCAGTAACGAAGAATTAGAATCAAGATTTCAAGATGAACAGGATAGGGTATTAATATATTTGACACATAATTTAAATGGGAGAATTTTTCTTCTAAAAAGGGAAATGTGGAATGAATTGATCGTATATTTTGAGATTCGTCTATTTTCTTATCTTCGAGGGAAGATACTAAGCATAGGGAAAGTTTCATTTCCACAATAACTGCTAATTTACCTGATATGATTTGAAAATAAAAATGTTTGTTGTGCCCCAAAAAAGGATTTTGGTTAGAATCATTAGTAGAAATAAGAAAAGAATTCTGTTGATACATTCGAGTAATTAAGCGTTTCACAATTAGTAACCTAAATTTTTTGTCATAACCTACATTTTCGAACAAACTTGATCGATTTAAACTACGATTATGAGTAAGTGCATAAATATACTCCTGGAAAAAAAGTGGATATAAAAAGGAAAAGTCCTGTTTCCGAGCTAGATCTCGGTCTAAATTTTTTTTGAATTCTTCCATTTTTATTTATATTTCAAATTTTATTTGAATCAAAGTACAGGATTCTTTGGGTTATCAAATAATACATAGTGCGATACAGTTAAAACAAAGTGTTTGTTTTATTATTATTTTATTATTCATAGTCAGATTCTTATTTATAGTAATAGTAAGATAATAGTAAGAAAAAGAGAGATACCTCGTGATAGATGGACTCTATCCTCTTCTTTTCCACCGAATGGTTCTAAATCTTTTATTTTTTCAACCCAATCGCTCTTTTGATTTTGGAAAAAGGGGATTTTAATCAATATGCTCTTTCGTTTACACACTCATCTCCATTCTATTATGGAATGGAAAATAATTAGGATTCATTCAAAAAAATCGACAATCCACTCCCCACTTATGGGTTATGGGAGTAGAATTTCCCGCATCGGTCACTAATCTTTGTTTAACGTATAATTAGATCGGGTAATCCTTCAAAAATTAAGAACAGAAGCTCGTTTCTTTTTCTTTACCTATAATTGGAACCGTAGTGCTCTACCCATTTATTCACTCAACTCTTTTTCCTTATAGGTTAAGAATTTATTATTCTCAGAATTCTCCATTGAAACGACATGCTATTTTTTCCATTCACTTCCTTACAGGATCAGTCGTAGTCTTACAAACTTTACCGATGGTATGGACAAATACCTTGCTTCATCCAAATGTGTAAAAAATTCTAGCCGCACTTAAAAGCCGAGTACTCTACCGTTGAGTTAGCAACCCTAAAAAAAATAGGTATATAAAATCGGAATCAAAAGAAATCAAAAAAAAAACATCTAAAAAAAATGAATATAACTATGAAAAAAAAAGTTTCTTTATGAATGAATAGTGATTTGATAGGACAGATTCACCAACCTTACATTTCTTCGAGTACCAAGTACTTATCTTATACTAAATCATTAAATGAAATGGAAAAATGTCCTACTTTGACATTATTATTTGAATAATAAATAAATGAATAAAAAATAAAGTTTTCTATTTTAGAATTTTTATTATTTATAATTTTTATTAAATAATAAAGACCACATTTGATCATCCTTAGATGCAAAATAAATACATATTTCTATTTCTTTTAAAATTTTATTAATTTTAAATTCTAAATATTGAATATTATAGACTTTCTTTCGGTTAGAATTTAGAATGCGGCATTGAAAATTGAAATATGCCACAGTTTGTAATTTCTAAGTAACTAGCTTCAATATTTCAATAGAAAGGGCCAAAATTTATATTCCAATTTTACTTATTTACTTATATTTATATTATAAATATATTACAGTTACTTACATCCGTGTGCCTTATCATTCAAAATAAGAAACAAGAATTACATTCTATCCAATGTGACTCTTTTAAATTGAAGTTAGTTCAAAAAAATCTTTATTCTGGTGAAATGGGTATGTTCTGGGACGGAAGGACTCGAACCTCCGAATAGCGGGACCAAAACCCGTTGCCTTACCACTTGACCACGCCCCATTTCCATTTAGATTTCGATTCAACACTAATAAAACTAATATTGTTATTGATTACTCGTCAATTTTGGTCAAAATTTCTATGGAATAAATGAAATTGTTGCTAGGATTTTAACATGTGTAAATATAGAATGAAACCCAATTCATTGATCATTACATATAATTGAATTAAAATATTATATGAAAGTCTAATTTCTTCTATTCTCAAAGGAGAAGAGAATAGAAGTTTTTTTGATTGGGTAAATTCAAAGAAAAAAAGAATTTGATTGTCTACTTTACTTTCTTTGTTTTAGATTAAAAACTCAATAAAAATGCAATTATCTTCACGAAAAAAATGGTTGTTATACTTAATATCTTTAGTTTGATCTGTCTTAATTTTACTCTTTATTCGAGTTGTTTTTTCTTTTCAAAATTGCCTGAGGCCTACGCCTTTTTAAATACAATCGTAGATGTTATGCCAGTCATACCTGTCTTCTTTTTTCTCTTAGCATTTGTTTGGCAAGCCGCTGTAAGTTTTCGATGAGGTTTTTAATAATGTACTAGAAATTTTCCCGACTTTACCTTTTTCCTATTTTCCAACGCTAGCGCTAGTGACAGACTCTATGTATTATGTATATATATAAATATATATTCTATATAAGCTATAGAAGATATATAAGATAAGTAAGCTATAGAAGATAAGGTTGTTAAAGATATAAGGTTAAGGTCAACTAATTTCAGAGAATTTTTTTTTCTTTTTTTTTTTCTAGAAACACCGCTTCATTTCTTAGTGTCAAACAAATATAGGATATGTGATATAAAAACGGAGAATATATTCCCTTTTTTACAAAAAACTATCATGGAGATTTTGTAATGCTTACTCTAAAACTATTTGTTTACACAGTAGTGATATTCTTTGTTTCTCTCTTCATCTTCGGATTTCTGTCTAATGATCCAGTACGTAATCCTGGACGTGAAGAATAAAAAAGCCTTTTTTTTACACGTATAAGAAAAAACTCTTAAAGTTCGAGAAATTTGAAATAAAAATGAAAAGTCATCAACAAGAAGGGAAAGAGAGGGATTCGAACCCCCGGTACGAATAACTCGTACAGCGGATTAGCAATCCGCCGCTTTAGCCCACTCAGCCATCTCTCCAAATTGAAATAAAGAAAAATTACTATATTATATTAGACATAGAGATTGAATTGAAAAGCTCTTTATTTTATTATTATAAATTCAATTTTATTTATATTATTTATTTATATAGAATATATATAATTATATAATAATAATAATATTATAATTATAATATAATAATAGTATAAAAAAAAATAATAAAAAAAATAATAATAGTATAAAATAGACTACTGTTATCACGACTTTTATCAGCAATACAGCCCGAATAGGTCCATACCTATTACCTATCCGGGCTGCTTTTTATCCCAATGAATAAAAAAAAGGTTTCTATAATTTGATTATTTGAAAACAAAAATGTTTGTTATTGAAGCAACAACAATAAAATTTCATTTTTATTTTTTTATTATTCTTATTATCTTATATTAATCTTATTATTATATTAATATATATATGCATTGCATTTTTATTAAAATGCATTTTTATTAAATTTAAATAGATAGTAATACTGATTCGAAAAAAAGTAGGAATGAAAGCGTCCATTGTCTAATGGATAGGACAGAGGTCTTCTAAACCTTTAGTGTAGGTTCAAATCCTATTGGACGCAATTTTTTTTACATAATTTCCATATATATATTTTAGCATTCTCTTCTCTATCACACACAAAATATTTTTGAAATGATTTAAGCTTACTTATCTTATCTTACGTTTATCTTATATTTCTTAAATTTCTTAAAGACTTATACCCTTTCTTATTTGAATTTAATACTCTTAATTTACTCTCTTATTTCAATGTAAATAAAGATTCATTAAATATTCTTATAACTTATATAACTTATTATAATTATATAACTTATTATAACTTAACTAAATAATTAACTTAACTAAATAATGAAATTATAAAATGAAATTCGAAGAAGTATAACAATATTAATATTAAGAATAAAGTTACGAGTGATCAATTTCTTTATTTGTTTCCTGAAATATAAAGCGTTCTAACTGTTCCTGAATAGCTTCTTTTAAAAGTATTTCTGCTTCCTCGGTAAATGTCTTAGTAGAAGATATTATTTCTTGTAGATGGGATTTCTTCGTTTTTAAATATATACGTAACTCAACGAGAAATTTTCTTACTTGCCCAATTTCTAATGAATCAAGATAACCATTTGTTCCAGTATAAATAGTCATTATCTGTTCTTCCACAGTAAGAGGAGCGGATTGGGATTGTTTGAGCAATTCACGTAATCGTTGACCCCTTGCCAATTGATTCTGAGTGGCTTTATCGAGATCAGAAGCGAATTGTGCAAAGGCTTCTAATTCTGCGAATTGTGCCAGTTCCAATTTTGATTT